ATGAGCCGCCCGATATGGGAGGCTCATTACTTCAGTTGATATAATGAAAAATCATTTCATTTTTTAGTCGGAACCTTAGGTGGTTCTCGAAAAAAGATAGCGAAAAAAATTATCCCTAAAGTCGAGACTAAAAGGAAGGTATAAACCAATGCTTCCATAGATTCGATCGTGGTTTACAATTATAGCTTTCACACCTATTCGTTTGAGTGAGGTCGTTTACCATACCATATAAAAAAGGGAAAGAATCAAAGAAAAGAAGGTGATTCAAGTCAATATTTCTCGAGTACCCTATTCAAATAAAAAAAAATAGAAGCGAAAGATACCAGAGCAATCTTGTATCAAACTGCTTGTCTCCTTGTAGTTGGGTCTCCAAGTTTTTGGAATGCTCCAAATTCCACTTGAGCATCCAAATCTGGATCAATACCAGCAAAAACATCTCTGAACAAGGTTCTAGCGCCATGCCAAATGTGTCCGAAAAAGAAGAGCAAAGCAAACGAAGCATGCCCAAAAGTGAACCAACCCCTTGGACTACTACGAAAAACACCATCGGATTTCAAAGTAGCCCGGTCTAATTCAAAAATTTCACCTAATTGTGCACGTCTAGCATATTTTTTTACAGTAGCAGGATCACTATAACTGACTCCATTGAGTTCCCCACCATAGAACTCAACAGTTACACCTACTTGTTCAACACTATACTTTGATTCTGCCCTTCGAAAAGGAACATCTGCCCTCACAATTCCGTCTCCATCTACCAAAACTACCGGGAATGTTTCAAAAAAAGTAGGCATACGACGTACAAAAAGCTCGCGCCCTTCTTTATCTCTAAAGACGGGGTGGCCTAACCATCCAACAGCTATTCCATCCCCACTGTCCATTGAACCCGCTCTGAATAATCCCCCTTTTGCCGGATTATTACCAATGTAATCATAAAAAGCTAATTTTTCGGGAATTTTAGACCAAGCTTCCGATAAACTCAGATTTTCGGCTAGTCCGGCACCAACTCTTCGATATATTTCTTGCTGGAAGTATCCCTGATCCCACTGATAACGAGTGGGACCAAATAACTCGATTGGGGTAGTTGCTGAACCATACCACATAGTTCCAGCAACAACAAAAGCTGCAAAAAAAACAGCAGCGATACTACTAGAAAGTACAGTTTCAATATTGCCCATACGTAATCCTTTGTATAGACGTTGAGGCGGACGGACACTAAGATGGAATAGGCCCGCTAATATGCCCAGTGTACCCGCTGCAATATGATGAGAAGCGATTCCTCCCGGAATAAAAGGATCAAAACCTTCCGCGCCCCACGCTGGGCTTACAGATTGTACTTTTCCAGTTAGTCCATAAGGATCGGACACCCATATTCCAGGACCATATAAACCTGTTACATGAAATGCGCCAAAGCCAAAGCAAGCCACCCCTGAGAGAAATAAATGAATTCCAAAGATCTTGGGCAAATCCAAAGAGGGTTTTCCCGTACGTTCATCACAGAATATTTCTAGGTCCCAATACACCCAATGCCATATGGCCGCCAAAAAGCACAAGCCAGAAAACACAATATGTGCACCTGCTACGCCTTCATAACTCCAAATACCTGAATTCGTTACAGTTCCTCCTGAAATACTCCAACCACCCCACGAATTGGTTATTCCTAAACGAGTCATGAAGGGTAGAACGAACATACCTTGTCTCCACATTGGATCAAGAACGGGGTCAGAGGGATCAAAAACCGCTAATTCGTATAGAGCCATAGAACCGGCCCAACCAGAAACTAGAGCCGTATGCATTATATGGACAGAAAGCAATCGACCGGGATCATTCAATACGACAGTATGAACACGATACCAAGGCAAACCCATGGAAATACCCCTTTATTAAAATTAAAGAAAAATAGACACTATGTAACTTTATCGCATTGGAATATACTATGTACTTTTGAGCGGATTCTGTATGAGAAAAGGTTACTATTTATTCTATTCCGTTTAAAATAACGGAAGAATTCTGTTCGTAAGAACAAAGAGAAGCAGATCTATTCTATACCCGATAAGTACCAATACGCAATGGGAGCATCGGTCCCATTTTGTGGGAACGAATGGATGGATACTTGTTTATTATTAGAACGATTGATCCCTTCATTAAAATTTGTATTTATTCATTCTCTCTTTCTCTAAAAACCTTCCCATTTATGTATAAACTAGTAGAATAAACAGAAAAAAATGATGAAGACAATAAATTCATTCTTACGTTTCCATATTAAAGTGAAGTATAGTACTTAATTTTTTTCTTTAATTTAATGCCCATTGGTGTTCCAAAAGTACCTTTTCGGAGTCCTGGAGAGGAAGATGCAGTTTGGGTTGACGTATAGTGCGACTTGTCAGACATATTGGGTCATATGGGATTTACCCGTTTTCTCCCCCGATCGAGATATCCTCTGTTTCGCCCAAGAAATATTGTATTGATTGGTTCTTCAATCATTCGGAGCGTGAAGTGAAATTGGATCAATTTCTATTGAGGATCAATATTATCAATTAGAAGAATTTATGGTTGACTTGGACTAAAAAAATCAAATATCCAGGCTCCGTTCAGAAAATACCAAACAAATTGGTAATAGTAATATATTTACAATTACCGCTTGTAGCATAGACGATTCGTAATATTGAATTCAATTATAGGAGCGATCTCAAACTGACATGCCAACCAATATGATGAATACATCGAATAGTTTGGGAGAGGCATAAAACGAATTTTTAAAGTCGTAGCAAAAAGAAATGGTACTGAGATTATTTGTCCTATATGTGCAAATAGAATTCGGATAGATCTTTCCCCGGAGTAGAACATGAACCTAAAAGAATTGAAAGGACCCATTCAGGAACAAGAAAATGACATCGTGATTTGAATCTCGACGAAACAATACATCAATGAAAGGTTAATACAAAAAATGAAGTTCAGTAAATTCTTTTTTTTTTAGGGATATGGAAGGGAGCCAAAACTTATGTTTTTTTTTTGAAAAATAGAAGAAAAACCCCTTTATTTTCATTAGAAAAACGGAAATCTGTTACAAAAAAAAGAGATAGGATTGGAATCGACACATTGGTTCTTTTTTCACAATTTTTTTGAACCGTATGCATCCAAAGATGCGCGTACGGTTCAAAGGGGATACAATTTTGTCCTAATCAACCGACTTTATCGAGAAAGATTACTTTTTTTAGGCCAAGCAGTTGATAGTGAGATCTCAAATCAACTTGTTGGTCTCATGGTATATCTCAGTATAGAAGATGATACTAGGGATCTTTATTTGTTTATAAACTCTCCCGGCGGATGGGTAATACCAGGAATAGCCATTTATGATACTATGCAATTTGTTTCGCCCGATGTGCATACAATTTGCATGGGATTAGCCGCTTCAATGGGATCTTTCATTCTGGTCGGAGGAGAAATTACCAAACGTCTAGCATTCCCTCACGCTTGGCGCCAATGAGTTTTTATTTGAAAAAAAAAGAAGAAGACTATGCCTTCGCCATATCGAATGTGAATAATATGAAAAATAGGTAATAATAGCATGGCACTTCGAGTTCGATATGAACAAACTAGTATTGTTTTTCCTAACATGAGATTTTGTATCGAGATAGTAGTATGAAACAAAGGTTATTCCGATTTGATCTTATGTGTCAGGAGTACATTTCAGCGTCACAAACCCTTTTTCTTCCACACCAGAAGTCTCTTTATCTTTATGATAGTTACGTTACGAAAGAAAGAGTACGAAAATGAAAAAAAAAAAAGAAACTTTGGGATTGCTAAATCACAGACGAGATAAATATAGAAAGCAACAGAACCATCATAGTATTTTTTGACTCCTACAATACGAAAGGAAGGGTGGTAAATGGATCATTCAACGATCTGGATCGGATGGATTCTATTTTTTTCTTCGATAGAATAGAAATTGAAGAGAAGGGAGGAAGAAATGCCATTGCAGAGCCGTATGCAATGCACAAAAGATGCCTGTACGGCTGTTCCATTCTATTTGTTTTTTTTCTTCTTGTTTTTTTATCCCTTACTTTAGCCCAATCCTGCAAGATAGAAGAACCGTTCATGCATGATGTTATATCAATATTATCAGGGTCATGATTCACCAACCTGCTAGTTCTTTTTATGAGGCACAAGCAGGGGAATTTATCCTGGAAGCGGAAGAACTACTGAAACTTCGCGAAACCCTCACAAAGGTTTATGTACAAAGAACGGGCAACCCTTTATGGGTTATATCCGAAGACATGGAAAGGGATGTTTTTATGTCAGCAACAGAAGCCCAAGCTCATGGTATTGTTGATCTTGTAGCGGTCGAAAATGAAAATACTGGAGATTTCGTGTAAATACATGATTCCGTTTCAAATCAGAATTCCAATTTTTCGTGATTTGATATTGAATAGAAATAATTCATAATCATCAATCATCAGGTTAAGATCGATCTAAACCAACCTATTATATTATATATATGTATGATATGCCGACAATTAAACAACTTATTAGAAACACAAGACAGCCAATAAGAAAAATCACGAAATCCCCCGCACTTCGAGGATGTCCTCAGCGTCGGGGAACATGTACTAGGGTGTATGTGCGACTCGTTTAGATCATGAGTTCGAACAAACGAAACCATTTTTCCAGTACCAATCAGCAATAGGATAGATAGAGTGGAAAAAGCCATTTTTACTATCTAAAAATGAGGATGAGGATCTATCATATACCTATATTTTTTGTGTATGAAATTTATGGTTTCCATTGGTGCAAATCCAATCACCTCAATTTGAGATGAAAAGCAATTCCCCATTGGTAGCAAATAGTTATCCATTAAGCGGAGGAAATAGTACTACAAGAAGCAAAAAGGTTATGCTCCCTTTCTTGAAAGAACGGACTAACAAGGTCAGCTACCTAGCCAACTTTCATAATTAAATGCCGTCACTGTATGGATAGCCTTTTTTGTGAAAAGATCTATTACTGTATAATTGATTGGTAGAGCCAAAGAGAGTGAACTATACAAGTTTACAATAACATTTGATTAAATGAAAGAAGAGGCTCCGGTGTATAGAGAGGACCTCACCGTTTATGAAATAACCATAGAAACGATGGAACCCACTATTTTTTGCTTTTATTTAATATCGTTAGAATTTCTTATTTCTAGGTATTTTACCTGGAAGGATTCAAAATAGTGGTTGGGAAGGTCATAGTAGCAAAAGCCATTGGAATTTATATTTTATATATCGGAATAATCCGTTTTGTTATTAATCAACCGGGGGATAAAAGGATGACTGAAAGAAGAGAAATCAATTAGTTATTCATTCATTAAAGTGTAATTTGATTCAATGACCAGAGTTAGACGAGGATATATAGCTCGGAGACGTCGAACAAAAATTCGTTTATTTGCATCAACCTTTATAGGGGCGCATTCAAGACTTACTCGAACCATTACTCAACAGAAAATGAGAGCTTTGGTTTCCTCTCATCGAGATAGAGGCAGGCAAAAGAGGGACTTTCGTCGTTTGTGGATCGCTCGGATAAATGCAGCGGCTCGTGAGAAAGGGGTATTCTATAGTTATAGTAGATTAATACACAATCTGTACAAGAAGCAATTACTTCTTAATCGTAAAATACTTGCGCAAATCGCTATATCAAATAAAAATTGTCTTTACATGATTTCCAATAAAATTATGAAATAAAAGACATTCTAAAGTCATATATAGGAATGATTGAAACCGAATTGCATTCCCCGGAGTCCATTCTCCGGGAAGATAGAATAAAAAAAATTCAGATAAGATAAGTAGTAGAAATGAACGAACATCTTTCAAAAAAAAAGATTTATTCTTTCCCTATTTGTTGTTTCTTATAACACAACAATCAAATCTGGATTTGAGGCTTTTCGAACAAAACATCAATCTGAGCTTGAATTCCGATTGAAGTTTTGAATCAATGGAAGAGTATATCTATTTGTTTCTGGTTCTAAGACCGGTAGTTCTAGGGATTGACTCGGCTCTCTCAAACTGTTTTTCATTATTAAGAAAAGGTAACAAAGATAAAATACGAGCTTGTTTTATAGCAATAGTAATTAATCGTTGTTGTTTCAAGGTCAATCTATTCACCCGTCTAGATAATATTTTTCCTTGTTCACTAATAAATCGACTAATTAAACTCATGTTTCTATAATCAATTCGATCCCCTGATTCAATTGGGGGAAAACGCCTACGAAAAGATCGCTTGGATTTACGAAAAGGTTGCTTGGATTTATCCATGGTTTATTCCTTATCTCTAAAATTCTATTTCTTTATTTTCTTTATTCATTTCAGATCCGACCTAAATAGGTTTTTTTGTATATTCTATATTTTTATTTGTATATTATATATATATGTTTATGTTAAGATATGTTAAGTTCTTCCTTTTCCTGCCCCCTTGAAAGATCAAACACACGTTCGATTTATTTCTTTATTTCCCCATGAATCGTATGCTTGTGACAATATCGACAAAATTTTCTCAAGTCTAATCGACTGGGTGTATTGTGCCGATTCTTTTGAGTAATATATCTAGAAATGCCTGGCGATTCCTTATTGACACCATTTTGGACACAACTGGTACATTCCAAAATAACTCTAACTCGGATATCTTTACCCTTAGCCATGAACCCCCTTTGTATTTTTGTTTGATCAACTTAACTCTTCTGTTTTCGACCCGAACCTAAGAAGACGAAAAGAACAAAAAAGAAAAAAAATCAATATCAATAGAAGTTACTAATTAGAAATGGAATTTCTAAATATTTTGTTGTAATTCTAATTAATATTAATAGAATATTATTATATATATAGTAATAATGTAAGTAATACAATTTTTTTCTAACTATCAATTATTCCTATCCTAATCCCAGTATTTCATTTAAGTATCTTTTTTTTATGCTATGATTTCGTGGAGCTTTTTTTTTTACCTTAGACTGGACCCCCTTTCCATTTCTGTTCTCCAAAATGGGATCTTAGATCCACCGGATTTTTGCTGAGGTTCAATATACTTTTTCTTTCTCTTTCCTTCCTATCCTAAAGAACTGAAAAAAAGGGGGACTAAGTTTTAGTCACGTCACGTAGAATTGTATCTCAAATTTTCTTCATTTTTTTCGCATATTATATTTATTATATTAATAATATTAATAACTAGAAAAAAGGGAATGACAAAGCATCCGGGAATAAACGATTAATTTCTATCAATAGACCCGCTAAAGACCCAAACCATAGAGTAGTTAGCACAGGCGCTGTGGAAAGATATGTTTTTATATCTCGCATTGAAAATCCTCCTTATTTATTGTAATACATATATGGTCAGATGCTGTAGTTCAAGATCATTTGTATTTTTTTGTACGGAATTCCTAACAAAAATGGATATGTACAATGAACAGTAGATAAGATTTTCCTACCCCTGTCCCTAAAAAAGAAAAGGAGACCTTCTTCTTCCTAAGCAAAATAG